ATAAAAAAAACATTGCCATAAATGGATAAAATAGTGTTTCCATTTATTCATCAAAAGAGGCGCATTCTTTGAAGCCAGAATGGATTTTCCTTGATATCTAACATAATGAATGAGAGGATCCTTGAAGAATGTTAAGGTAGACGAAAAATCCTTATCAAAAACTTCTACAAGATGTTCTCTTTTTGCATAAAAAAAGATTCGCTCAAAAAAAACGCTAAAAGATTTGAATCGTAAATGAGAGGATTTTTTCCGTAGAAAAAGGAAGATAGATTCATATTCACATACATAACAATTATAGAGGAACAAGAATAATCTTGGATTACTTTGTGAAAAAGTAGATTTTGGAGTAATCAAACTATTCCAATTACAAAAATGATACAGAAACAACCGTAATAAATGAAAAAAAGGGGCATCTTTTACCCAGTATCGAAGGATTTGAACTAAGATTTCCAGATGGATCGGATAGGGTATTCGTATATCTGACACATAATTTAAATATGTTAATTTATCTTCCAAAAAGGGGAAAATGGAATGAATTGATCGCAAATTTTGATAAGATTTTACGATTTCGGCCTCCTCTAAGGAAGAGCTTAATTGTAGGAAAAATGGAATTTCCGCGACGATGGCAAAACCCTCTGATATTAATTGAGAATAAAAATTCTTATTATACCCTAAAAATGGATTTTTGTTCGAATCATTCGCCGAAATCATCAAATGATTCTGTTGATACATTTGAGTAATTAAACGTTTTACCATTAGTAAACTATATTTATTGTCATAACTTACATTTTCCACAAAAATGGATCTCTTAAAATCATGACTATAAGCAAGTCCATAAATATACTCCCGAAAAATAAGTGGGTATAGGAAGTCCTGTTGGCGAGATCTATCTCGTTCTAAATATACTTGATATTCCTTCATTTTAGAAATTCCATTTGGTCAAAGGATCCGAGATTCATTGGATTCTCAAATGATACATAGTGCGATACAGTCAAAACAGGGTATTCTATTATATATTCGAATTCCAAAAAAAACAAATATGAATAGATACCTAGAAAACAAGTAAAACTCATCACCGGACTATCTCTCCTTGCTTGTGTAATCTAATTGTTCTAGGACAACAAGCTAGTTAGAAATCCTTTATTTTTTGGACCAATCGCTCTTTTGATTTTGGAAAAAAAAATATTGTTTTTATCAATATACTCTTTCTTTTACACATTTATTGCTACCCCATAACATAATGGAGAATAGCTAATAGTTAGGACTCATAACAAAAATCCAAAACCCATTCGTGGGAAAAACTTTTCCCACAGCAAGCACTAATCTTTTTTTAACGCAAAATTAGATGGGGTAATCATTCAAATAAAAAATGAAAGCTCGTTGCTTTTTGTTTCCCTATAATTGGAGCGGCTAAGCTCTATCCCTTTATTAATTCAACCCAACTGAATTCATTTGTTCCGAGCCAACAATTCAAACAAAAATTTGGGCCGGGTCCAATACGAATGAAAAGTTTTTCGAATTCGCCATTGATACGACATGCTGCTTTTTCCATTCATTCCTTTCTGGATCAGTCGTGGTCTTACAAACCCTACCGATGGTATGGATGAACCAATTTAGTTCATAGAAATGTGTAAAAAATGGAGTCGCACTTAAAAGCCGAGTACTCTACCATTGAGTTAGCAACCCTAAATCAAATAAAAAAAGATGTGTATATCCAATCGAAATAAAAAGAAAAAACGAATTCTCTAAAAAAAAATCAAATAAAAAATGATAGACCACTTCTTTGTCTACTACTATGTTAGACATTTTTTTATACAAAATTGGATTTCATATTTCCCTTTGAATCCAAAAAATCCATCGAATCCACCATTTGATGAAGTCAAAAAAACCTATGTAACATGAGTAAATCAATCCATTTATTCACGCTCGGATTATATTTGTTTGATACACTGTTGTCAATATTAGTGTTGAAAAAAGAATACAATTACAATCAAGAAAACAATTCAAAATAATCAATATGAATTAGAATATTCATATTGATTATTTTGAATTGTTTTTTTTTATTTCATTCATTATGATTATGATATTCAATTATTATGTTCTAAGTTTGAAATAGAGATTCTATTAGATAGTATATTCCAAATATAAAAAATGATAGAAATAAGAAATCCAAAAATATGAATTAAATAGAAAAAAATGGATTAATTCTTTTATTATTATTATTTAGTATCTCCCCGCTTGTGTGAAATTCACATCGAAAAACGAAATAGTTGTTCGCTCTTATGAATCGGAAGAACTTTTTTCATAAATCCCGTCTGCCTATTTCTATTCTAACATGAATAGAAAAAGGCAATATACAAAATGGGTCACAAAAGTTATGATATTTAGATTGATCCATGATCCGAAACAAAACTGTGTGATAGAGATAAAATATACAAATCCAAAAGATCCATAGGATTCATTATAGCTACCACCCAAGAATAGAAACATTTCATTTTTG